AGGAGGTTTCAATGAAACGACATCAATTCAAATCCTGGATCTTCGAATTGAGAGAGATATTGAGAGAGATCAAGAATTCTCACTATTTCTTAGATTCATGGATCAAATTCGATTCAGTGGGATCTTTCACTCACATTTTTTTCCACCAAGAACGTTTTATGAAACTCTTTGACCCCCGAATTTGGAGTATCCTACTTTCACGTGATTCACAGGGTTCAACAAGCAATCGATATTTCACGATCAAAGGTGTAGTATTGCTTGTAGTAGCGGTCCTTATATCTCGTATTAACAATCGAAAGATGGTCGAAAGAAAAAATCTCTATTTGATGGGGCTTCTTCCTATACCTATTCTTCCTATACCTATGAATTCCATTGGACCCAGAAATGAGACATTGGAAGAATCTTTTTGGTCTTCCAATATCAATAGGTTGATTGTTTCGCTCCTGTATCTCCCAAAAGGGAAAAAGATTTCTGAGAGTTGTTTCATGGATCCGCAAGAGAGTACTTGGGTTCTCCCAATAAATAAAAAGTGTATCATGCCTGAATCTAACCGGAGTTCGCGGTGGTGGAGGAACCGGATCGGAAAAAAGAGGGATTCTAGTTGTAAGATATCTAATGAAACCGTAGCTGGAATTGAGATCTCATTCAAAGAGAAAGATAGCAAATATCTGGAGTTTCTTTTTTTATCCTATACGGATGATCCGATCCGCAAGGACCATGATTGGGAATTGTTTGATCGTCTTTCTCCGAGGAAGAAGCGAAACATAATCAACTTGAATTCGGGACAGCTATTCGAAATCTTAGGGAAAGACTTGATTTGTTATCTCATGTCTGCTTTTCGTGAAAAAAGACCAATTGAAGGGGAGGTTTTCTTCAAACAACAAGGAGCTGAGGCAACTATTCAATCAAATGATATTGAGCATGTTTCCCATCTCTTCTCGAGAAACAAGTGGGGTATTTCTTTGCAAAATTGTGCTCAATTTCATATGTGGCAATTCCGCCAAGATCTCTTCGTTAGTTGGGGGAAGAATCAGCACGAATCGGATTTTTTGAGGAACGTATCGAGAGAGAATTTGATTTGGTTAGACAATGTGTGGTTGGTAAACAAGGATCGGTTTTTTAGCAAGGTACGGAATGTATTGTCAAATATTCAATATGATTCCACAAGATCTATTTTCGTTCAAGTAAGGGATTCTAGCCAATTGAAAGGATCTTCTGATCAATCCATAGATCATTTCGATTCCATTAGAAATGAGGATTCGGAATATCACACATTGATCGATCAAACAGAGATTCAGCAACTAAAAGAAAGATCGATTCTTTTGGATCCTTCCTTTCTTCAAACGGAAGGAACAGAGATAGAATCAGATCGATTCCCGAAATGCCTTTTTGGGTCTTCCTCAATGTCCCGGCTATTCACGGAACGTGAGAAGCAGATGATTATTCATCTGCTTCCGGAAGAAATCGAAGAATTTCTTGGGAATCCTACAAGATCAATTCGTTCTTTTTTCTCTGACAGATGGTCAGAACTTCATCTGGGTTCGAATCCTACTGAGAGGTCCACTAGAGATCAGAAATTTTTGAAGAAAAAACAAGATGTTTCTTTTGTCCCTTCCAGGCGATCGGAAAATAAAGAAATGGTTGATATATTCAAGATAATTACGTATTTACAAAATACCGTCTCAATTCATCCTATTTCATCAGATCCGGGATGTGATATGGTTCCGAAGGATGAACCGGATATGGACAGTTCCAATAAGATTTCATTCTTGAAAAAAAATCCATTTTTTGATTTATTTCATCTATTCCATGACCGGAACAAAGGGGGATACACGTTACACCACGATTTTGAATCAGAAGAGAGATTTCAAGAAATGGCAGATCTATTCACTCTATCAATAACCGAGCCGGATCTGGTGTATCATAGGGGATTTGCCTTTTCTATTGATTCCTACGGGTTGGATCAAAAAAAATTCTTGAATGAGGTATTCAACTCCAGAGATGAATCGAAAAAGAAATCTTTATTGGTTCTACCTCCTCTTTTTTATGAAGAGAATGAATCTTTTTATCGAAGGATCAGAAAAAAATCGGTCCGGATCTACTGCGGGAATGATTTGGAAGATCCAAAACTAAAAACAGCGGTATTTGCTAGCAACAACATAATGGAGGCAGTCAATCAATATAGATTGATCCGAAATCTGATTCAAATCCAATATAGCACCTATGGGTACATAAGAAATGTATCGAATCGATTCTTTTTAATGAATAGATCCGATCGCAACTTCGAATATGGAATTCAAAGGGATCGAATAGGAAATGATACTCTGAATCATATAACTATAATGAAATATACGATCAACCAACATTTATCGAATTTGAAAAAGAGTCAGAAGAAATGGTTTGATCCTCTTATTTCTCGAACCGAGAGATCCATGAATCGGGATCCTGATGCATATAGATACAAATGTTCCAATGGGAGCAAGAATTTCCAGGAACATTT